GGCCAATTCTGTTCCACTTAATCCCCTTTTCATGGGCACATATCTTTACGGCTAAGGAATGGGGAATCTTTCTCCTGTTACATGAATCAAATGTTTCATTTCATCCGGGAAAAGCCATCTCTTTCTCAACAATGTCTTTGTCATTTGATCCAATAGCGTTCCGTTAGATAGGAACAGATTTGATAAATACTGATAACTCTCGGATAGAGTATTAGAACGGAAAGATCCATTAGATAATGAACTATTGGTTCTAAACCATCTCTGGCGATGAATCAACAATTCGAAGTGCTTTTCTTGCGTATTCTTGATGAACCAGCGTTTATATATAGATGTAGGAGGATTTGTTTGGGAAGCAATGAGCCCCTTTGACATATCTTCATCTGCAAAGAATTCTCGACGTGAAAACACAGAGACAGAGGGCTGATCTTTGAATAGGGAAAAGGATGGATCCGCAGGGTCCCAAATGAATTGGCTTGTTCGAAAAAAGCCTTGTTCTTTGGAAGATCTATCTCGTGTCTGGTACTGCATGGTTCCACTCTGCAAGAACTCCGAATCATTCTCTTTAAGCTCATCCTCTTTATGATAAATGATCCATTTGCCCCGAAATGACCCAGTCCAATAGGGAAATCCCAATTCAGTGGGCCTTTCGATACAATCAAATCGCCATATTCTAGGAGCCCAAACTATGTGATTGAATAAATCCTCCTCTATCTGTTGCGGATCGAGGGCCCCTTCCCCTTCTTCAAACTCCGATTCGTATTTTTCATATAGAAATCTCTGATCAACGATAGAACAAGATCCATTTTGCATCATATCTAACTGATTCCTTGGTTCGGACCGAAGAAGTAATGTCACTCGATTATTATCAAACTGACTGCAAGATTTTTCTGTCCGTGAGGATCCCGCCAGAGCCAGAGCGCCTTCTACTTCTAATAGTAATAATAGTAATAGGCCATGAACTAGATCAGAATCGTTCTCGACGAATCCATAAGAAGTGATCCAATTTTTTTCATCGTGTCTGGATGAAGACCAAAGATCTTGAGCGACCGATCCGGCAGAACAACTCAAAAGATAAAGAAGTATCGTTAATTTCTTCATGCTCGTTCCAAGTTCGAAGTACCATTTGTACAAATAAGAATCCCCTCCCTTACATGATTTCTTCTTCATATAGATAGATATAGGATCTATGGGGCAATTACTTAGAAGTACATTTTGTGTAACAGCCCTTCCTATCTGATAGAAAAGGATCCCATGATCCTGAACCGATCTTATCTGGGATCGAAAATCCCAAGTTTTTCTATGAAGAGCTGATCTAATTGTATTAGTTTCTATAATGGATTTCTTCTGTGTAATACTAATTGATAGGGCCTCATTGATAAGTGCTACAAGATCTCGCGCATTGGAACCCATGGTTATGGACCCGAATCCGTTAGTATGGAACATCTTCTTTTCCAAGTGAAATCCTCTAGTATATGAAAGAATGAAAAAGTGCTTTCGTTGTTGTGGAAGAAGAAGCCTTCGTATCTTAATGCATGTATTGAATTTCTTTGGAGCTATTAGAGCGGGATCCACTTTTTGGGGAATATGAGTCGAAGCAATAACAAGAATCTTTCCAGTGGAACATCTTTCACAATCCCTGGAGAGATAGTTCTCTAATAGATCGAGGGATAAGTAATTCGACTCATTCACATGCAGATCATGAATGTTTGGAATCCATATTATGCAAGGAGACATTGCTTTTGCTAATTCGAATTGAAGGGTGATATCAAATCGGTCTATTTTCGTCGTCATATACATAGTTAGCAGCTCCGTATTAATATCAAGGTCATCATTACTATCATCAATATCGTCACTATCATCAATATCGATATCATTGATATCATCGATATCATCGATATCATCGATATCATCGATATCATCGATATCATCGATATCATCGATATCATCGATATCATCGATATCATCAATAGGATAACCTTTAGGCTTGTCATCCAGGAACTTGTTCGGAAATACCGTAATGAAAGGAACATAGGAGTTTGTCGCTAGGTATTTGACCAAACAGGATCGTCCAGTTCCTATAGAACCTATCACTAAAATACCTCTAGAAGGGGATAGGGCTAAGCGGAGCGAAAAGGGTTTTCCATGAGGAGATGGGGAATGAAAAATATTAGCCCCACACAAGGTTTGTGAATAAGTGATTGTATGATAATGAGCAAGGAATATCCGTCTTTCTGCTAAACAGGATCTATTGAACTCATAATTCATTAGATCCTTTTGATGAATGTCAACTAAGTATCGTAAGGAAATTGATCCCGGTTGTTCAATCATTTGATAACCAGAGTCATTCTTTGATAAATGATCACTATGAGTCAGACTCAATAGAATTTGATCAATCCTTTTTTCTGTCGTTAAGGTGGAGAACTGAACCAAGAATTCTCTTTCTTCATCATCAATCGAATCACTGTTCGCGACCCAGAATTCTATTTTCTCATCAATCCAATCACCATTCACGTTTTTTCTTTTTCTTATCAATGAATAGATCTCTTTACTTGTACGACTTAGATGTCTCGTATTTCTCGAAAAAATGATTCGATTGATGGGATTTGGTATGATACTTACAAGATCGATGAGATTGATCTTCCAATCTTTCTTCTTAGAACGTATTGATTTGACCCCATAAGCGGGACCACCACCCAATAGCATGTTGCCACCAGAAGCAGAACTCCGTATTTCTTCCAGAGAATCTCCTAATTGTTCCAGAACAACTAGAAAGAGATTCTTTAACCAGAAAGGATTCAGTTCAGATGTAGGATACCTATCCAGAAGTTTTCGAAATTCCATCATGTATGATGGAATCATCAAAGATTTGATCTTTTCTAACTCTGTCTGTAACTCACTAGAGGCTCGGGAAACAAAGAGAAGATGTATACGAACGAGATATCCAGCAACAAGAAGAAGGAAAAAGATGGAATAGAGGAACTCCCGAGCATTTGTTGATCTCAGATGTGCCCATATCAATGGAACGGGTGACTCATTATTTCGATGAATCATTTCTTCGGACAGAAGAAGATTCTGTAAACATTGACTCGAAATCTCACTTATCAGAGTCCATTGTGGAAGAATCTTCTGAGGAATTGGCCGTGATATATCTGATCCATGCATCATATCATGAAAAATGGATACAAATTTTTGACTACTACTCAGTATCGGCAATGGGTCTGAAAGAGTATCTAAAAGGGTGAAATTGAGATATTTGCACCCTGTCGAAGTAAGGAACCATGGCATATATGTTTGGAACAGATTCCATTTTGAGAGATTTGAAAAAGCACTATCTCGTTGAAAGGTTCTATACATCTGCCCTTTCTCAACGCATTTCTTTAGACAAAGACTCCGTTTTTTCCTCTTTTCGGATGGTAAATACTTCTCAGAACATGGAGTGTGAATCAAACCCATGTTTGAATTGAAACTGAGATACTGATGCAAGTTATTCCCTTCTGAATCAGATAGATTCATATCTGAAAGAGGCTGACAATAAGTTTTTTCCAAATTGACTATTTGTTCCTCTGTTAGAGGTGTTGCAGAAATGTCTGCGATCGAGTAAATAGCTCCACGAACGAATGGATCGGATCGAATTGGAAAATGGAAAGATTTGTACAATTTGTACAAGTTATACGTTTCATCACCACTTTGTGGGAAATCGTTAGGTATGAAGATGTCAGATACCTGTGACTCGATTGGTGAAAGAGTCTCTCTCTCCAAAAAAAGAGATCCTTTTTTACCGACGCACAAAGAAAAGATTTTGTTGCGAATGGACAAGATATTGAGGAATTGTCCATATGTAAGATCATAATTCTTGATACGGGTCTTTTCCACATCAAAGGGGAATCTTTTGTTACAATAGAACCAGAAGTGATGTGGATCATTCAAGAATCGAAGTCGATTTGCTTTATAAAAAGAAGATATCAATGAACTTCTATGAAATGGTTTCACGGGATTCAGCCAATTGTCTCGATCGTGGGATATCATTGAGAAATAGGAATCCGTGTTATCAAAGGATTTACTGCGATTCTTTCTAGTATGGAATGAGTCAATCACCCGCTTTGGTATCTTTTTGAACAAAAATGGTAATATTGTTCCTCCATTGATCAAGAATTTTGGTCTTTGGGAAGTATCATGATCATCCAATAAGAAGGGTTTCAATTTCTTCAAATGAACGATTTGAACACCTATGGATTCTAACAACTGATTGCAGAGTTGATCATTCGGACCTTTCAATTCATAGATGTGGATCTCGGACCTATGAATGGGGATATTCCCGATACTCACAAAGAAAAAGGGAAGTGACTTGGACAAAAAGAAACGAAGTGACTTGGACAAAAAGAGAAGTGACTTGGACAAAAAGAAACGAAGTGACTTAGACAAATCTTCTTTGTCGATAGCCTCGGACCAATCAATCGAATATTGATGAATACGTAATTGATCGAACACTACTTGCACTACTTGAAAAGGATTCTTCTGTTCAGAAACGAAATGTTCCAAATGTTCCTGGAAATTCTTGCTCCCATCGGACCCTTTGTATCTATATGCATCAGGATCCTGATTCATGGATCTCTCAGTTCGAGAAATAAGAGGATCAAACCATTTCTTCTGACTCTTTTTCAAATTCGATAAATGTTGGTTGATCGTATATTTCATTATAGTTATATGATTCAGAGTATCATTTCCTATTTGATCCCTTTGAATTCCATATTCGAAGTTGCGATCGGATCTATTCATTAAAAAGAATCGATTCGATACATTTCTTATGTACCCATAATATTGGAGATTTCGGATCAATCTATATTGATTGACTGCCTCCATTATGTTGTTGCTAGCAAATACCGCTGTTTTTAGTTTGGGATCTTCCAACTCATTCCCGCAGTAGATCCGGACCGATTTTTTTCTGATCCTTCGAGAAAAAGATTCATTCTCCTCATAAAAAAAAGGAGGTAGAACCAATTTCTTTTTCGATTCATCTCTGGAGTTGAATACCTCATTCAAGAATCTTTTTTGATGCAACCCGTAGGAATCAATAGAAAAGGCAAATCCCCTATGAAACACCAGATCCGGCTCGGTTATTGATAGAGTGAATAGATCCGCCATTTCTGGGAATCTCTCTTCTGATTCAAAAAAATCGTGGCGTAACGCGTATCCCCCTTTGTTCCGGTCATGGAATAGATGAAAGAAATCAAAAAATGGATTTTTGTTCAAGAATGAAATCTTATTGGAACTGTCCATATCCGGTTCATCCTTCGGAACCAGATTCGGGATGTGATATGGTTCCGAAGGATGAATTGAGACGGTATCTTGTAAATACGTAATTATCTTGAATATATCAACCATTTCTTTCTTTTCCGCTCGCCTGGAAGGGACAAAAGAAACATCTTGTTTTTTCTTCAACAATTTATGATCTCTAGTGGACCTCTCAGTAGGATTCGAACCCAGATGAAGTTCTGACCATCTGTCAGAGAAAAAAGAACGAATTGATCTTGTAGGATTCCCAAGAAATTCTTCGATTTCTTCCGGAAGCAGATGATTATTCATCCGCTTCTCAGGTTCTGTGAATAGCCAGGAAGATCCAAAAAGGCATTTCGGGAATCGATCTGATTCTATCTCTGTTCGTTCCGTTTGAAGAAAGGAAGGATCCCAAAGAATCGATCTCTCTTTTAGTTGCTGAATCTCTGTTTGATCGATCAATGTGTGATATTCTGAATTCTCATTTCTAACGGAATCGAAATGATCTCTGGATTGATCAGAAGAAGATCCTTTCCATTGGCTAGAATCCGTTACTTGAACGAAAATAGATCTTGTGGAATCATATTGAATATTTGACAATACATTCCGTACCTTGCTAAAAAACCGATCCTTGTTTACCAACCACACATTGTCTAACCAAATCCAATTCTCTCTCGAGACGTTCCTCAAAAAATCCGATTCGTGCTCATTCTTCCCCCAACTAACGAAGAGATCTTGGCGGAATTGCCACATATGAAATTGAGCACAATTTTGCAAAGAAAGACCCCACTTGTTTCTCGAGAAGAGATGAGAAACATGCTCAATATCATTGGATTGCATAGTTGCCCCAGCTCCTTGTTGTTTGAAGAAACTCTCCCCCTGAATTGGTCTTTTTTCACGAAAAGCAGACATGAGATAACAAATCAAGTCTTTCCCTAAGATTTCGAATAGCTGTCCCGAATTCAAGTTGATTATGTTTCGTTTCTTCCTCGGAGAAAGACGATCAAACAATTCCCAATCATGGTCCTTGCGGATCGGATCATCCGTATAGGATAAAAAAAGAAACTCCAGATATTTGCTATCTTTCTCTTTGAATGAGATCTCAATTCCAGCTACGGTTTCATTAGATATCTGACAACTAGAATCCCTCTTTTTTCCGATCCGGTTCCTCCACCACCGCGAACCCCGGTTAGATTCAGGCATGATACGCTTTTTCTTTATTGGGATAACCCAAGTACTCTCTTGCGGATCCATGAAACAACTCTCAGAAATCTTTTTCCCTTTTGGAAGATACAGGAGCGAAACAATAAACCTATTTCTATTGGAAGACCAAAAAGATTCTTCCAATGTCTCCTTTCTGGGTCCAATGGAATTCATAGGTATAGGAAGAAGCCCCATCAAATAGAGATTTTTTCTTTCGACCATCTTTCGATTGTTAATACGAGATAGAAGGACCACTACTACAAGCAGTACTAAACCTTTGATCGTGAAATATCGATTGCTTGTTGCACCCTGTGAATCACGTGAAAGTAGGATACTCCAAATTCGGGGGTCAAAGAGTTTCATAAAACGTTCTTGGTGGAAAAAAATGTGAGTGAAAGATCCCACTGAATCGAATTTGATCCATGAATCTAAGAAATAGTGAGAATTCTTGATCTCTCTCAATATCTCTCTCAATTCGAATATCCAGGATTTGAATTGATGTCGTTTCATTGATTCCTCCTAAAGATTTCATTTCAATTGGAATTTGGTTATTCACGATGTACGATGATCCCTGTTAAGCATCCATGGCTGAATGGTTAAAGCGCCCAACTCATAATTGGCAAATTCGTAGGTTCAATTCCTGCTGGATGCACGCCAATGGGAACATTCAATAAGTCTATTGGAATTGACTCTGTATCAATGGAATCTCATCATCCATACATAGCGAATTGGTATGGTATATTCATACCATAACATATGAACAGTAAGAACTAGAATTCTTATCGATACTGGAACTCATAGGGAAGAAAATGGATTTATGGATGGAATCAAATATGCAGTATTTACAGAAAAAAGTATTCGGTTATTGGGGAACAATCAATATACTTCTAATGTCGAATCAGGATCAACTAGGACAGAAATAAAGCATTGGGTCGAACTCTTCTTTGGTGTCAAGGTAATAGCTATGAATAGTCATCGACTCCCGGGAAAGGGTAGAAGGATGGGACCTATTATGGGACATACAATGCATTACAGACGTATGATCATTACGCTTCAACCGGGTTATTCTATTCCACCTCTTATAGAGAAAAGAACTTAAAGCAAAAGACTTAATAACACGGCAATACATTTATACAAAACTTCTACCTCGAGCACACGCAATGGAGCCATAGACAGTCAAGTGAAATCCAATCCACGAAATAATTTGATCTATGGACAGCATCGTTGTGGTAAAGGTCGTAATGCCAGAGGGATCATTACCGCAGGGCATAGAGGGGGAGGTCATAAGCGTCTATACCGTAAAATCGACTTTCGACGGAATGAAAAAGAGATATCTGGTAGAATCGTAACCATAGAATATGACCCTAATCGAAATGCATACATTTGTCTCATACACTATGGGGATGGTGAGAAGAGATATATTTTACATCCCAGAGGGGCTATAATTGGAGATACCATTGTTTCTGGTACAGAAGTTCCTATATCAATGGGAAATGCCCTACCTTTGAGTGCGGTTTGAACTATTGATTTACGTAATTGGAAGTAACCAATTAGGTTTACGACGAAACCTAGAAATCGATCACTGATCCAATTGGAGTACCTCTACGGGATAGACCTCAACAGAAAACTGTTGAGTAACGGCAGCAAGTGATTGAGTTCAGTAGTTCCTCATAGAAAATTATTGACTCTAGAGATATGGTAATATGGAGAAGACAAAATTGTTTGAAGCGCGCACAGAACCGGAAGCGCCCCTTGTTTCAAAGAGAGGAGGACGGGTTATTCACATTTCATTTGATGGTCAGAGGCGAATTGAAAGTTAAGCAGTGGTAATTAGAAAGACCCTCCGGGGAAAAATAGAGATGTCTCCTACGTTACCCGTAATATGTGGAAGTATCGACGTAATTTCATAGAGTCATCCGGTCTGAATGCTACATGAAGAACATAAGCCAGATGACGGAACGGGGAGACCTAGGATGTAGAAGATCATAACATGAGTGATTCGGCAGATTTGGATTCCTATATATCCACTCACGTGGTACTTCATCATACGATTCATATAAGATCCATCTGTCTAGATATCATCATATACATCTAGAAAGCCGTATGCTTTGGAAGAAGCTTGTACAGTTTGGGAAGGGGTTTTGATTGATAAAAAAGAAGAATCTACTTCAACCGATATGCCCTTAGGCACGGCCATACATAACATAGAAATCACACTTGGAAAAGGTGGACAATTAGCTAGAGCAGCAGGCGCTGTAGCGAAACTGATTGCAAAAGAGGGTAAATCGGCCACATTAAGATTACCATCTGGGGAGGTCCGTTTGATATCCAGAAACTGCTTAGCAACAGTCGGACAAGTGGGTAATGTTGGGGTGAACCAAAAGAGTTTGGGTAGAGCCGGATCTAAGTGTTGGCTAGGTAAGCGTCCTGTAGTAAGAGGAGTAGTTATGAACCCTGTAGACCATCCCCATGGGGGCGGTGAAGGGAGAGCCCCAATTGGTAGAAAAAAACCCACAACCCCTTGGGGTTATCCTGCGCTTGGAAGAAGAAGCAGGAAAAGGAACAAATATAGTGATAGTTTTATTCTTCGTCGCCGTAAATAGGAACATTGAAAATCGAATCTTTGGAATTGGAAATAATGTGATGGGCGAACGACGGGAATTGAACCCGCGCATGGTGGATTCACAATCCACTGCCTTGATCCACTTGGCTACATCCGCCCCTTCCCTTATCTAGCTAAAGGATTTTCTCTTTTTTCCATTCATCATTAGACTTCAGATTAAGATCGAGATATTGGACATAGAATGCCAATTTAAAAAATGTAAAAAAAAGGAGTAATCAGCCGTGACACGTTCACTAAAAAAAAATCCTTTTGTAGCTAATCATTTATTGGGAAGAATTGAAAAACTCAACAGGAGGGAGGAGAAAGAAATCATAGTGACTTGGTCTCGGGCATCTACCATTATACCCACAATGATTGGCCATACAATCGCTATTCATAATGGAAAGGAACATTTACCTATTTATATCACAGATCGTATGGTCGGTCACAAATTGGGAGAATTCGCACCTACTCTAACTTTCGTGAGACACGCGAGAAACGATAATAAATCTCGTCGTTAGTCGTTCTACTAAGTATTCATATGAAAAGAAAAGCCTTATCTTAAGAGTATTTAGACTTAAGAGTCTTTATCTTTTATCTTATAGTAAGAGTATAGGTATATTTCTTTTTAGAGTATACTAATAAGACTTAGACTTTTCTGACTTATCTTATACTATACTTCACCTAGGTACTTATCATTCATTGGCGGGGGAAAACTTTTATGATAAAGAACGAAAATAGAGAAGCAAAAG